ATATGGATTTTGAGAGGATATGCTTATATAAGATCTGGTAAATGGAGTTGAATCTAAGTATTATTAGAATAATTATATAGGGGAGATATCAAAATTTATTTGTAAATTTGATCTACTGAGGAAGAAGTTAATAAAATTGGAAGCGGATAAGAAGAAATTAATATAGGTTCGGAGGGAAAGTAATCATTAGACGTTTGTTTTTATATTTGGGTCTACTATGGAATTTCTGTTTTAACTTTTTTTTTGTCTATCGAGCATTAAGCCCGACTATGGCAGATAGTAACTATGTAAAGCGAGAATATTGACCAATAAGTCCAGCTACAATTGAGTTGAATGGAACGAGGCCTCTGACGGCCAATGGTGAGTCCCTGCATCCCCCAAAAAATAAAACCACTAAAGGCATGACAGTGCAGTTATGTTGGGTCACGGGCTAGAATGGAACTAATCCATCGTGATGTCTTATTTAAGGGGAACGGGTGGGCGATTATGAAGTTCATGGCCCTGAGGTAGGAACCAGATGCCAGATAAAGTGCATGCTTAGCTACCCCCAAGTTACATGGGATCAGAGCAAGAAGAGGGACACGGAGTGGGCGAGTAGATGGTTTCACGGAGGGTGGTAGATTATGAGACCAAAATTGGTAGGGGATAGCCATTTGGAGCGAGAAGGATTTATGACTTAATGTGGTATGTACCGCCAGTGATAGTGATGTGCTATGTACTATAAGCAGGGGCTGTAGTGGGACCACGGCCGTATTGATGAGCATTTGATGTGAGGTGATAAGGTACTGTATTATGTACTATGTTAGTATTATGAACGTGCTTAATATGCATGGTGAGAGTGCTATTAATGTTGATTAAACATATAATGTCCTATGTACATGGATTAGTAATGTCTTAATGGGGTAAAGCATTAAATGCACGGTTTACATAGGAGTGGATCATTAAGTAAAAGTTAATAGTGACATAGAAGTCAAAATTTAAGCAACTGGTCGAGTGCAGGGAATAGTTTAAGTGAGAAATGTCAGCTTTGGGAGTTGAAGGTGAAAAGTGTATTTTCTTCCCTGATGTTCTGCTCTAAGAAGTCTGTAGCTTCATTTTTGGTTTACAAGACCAAGGTAATGTTTATACTATTAGGGCTCTTCATTTAAGAAGTTTGTTTTCAATTAGACTAATGGTTGGTAAAATTAAAAGAATAATAGCGAAATATAGGATTGATGCTAGTTGGCCGATGATAATATACGGGTATTCAACGGGCTGTCCTCCGATTCAGGTCAGTGTGAATAGATCTGCTACTAGAATTCAAAATATGCATTGGCTTAATGGTCGGAATATTATGCTACGTTGTTTAGATAAGTGGAGTAGTGGAAAGAGTATTAAAATAAGAATTGAGAATACTAGGGCTAAAACGCCCCCTAGTTTGTTGGGGATAGATCGTAGGATAGCGTAGGCAAATAAGAAATATCATTCTGGTTTAATATGGGGTGGTGTGCTTAAGGGATTTGCAGGTGTGTAATTATCGGGGTCTCCTAAAAGGTCAGGTGAAAATAGGACTAGGGTTATTAGAATTAGAATAAGGAGAAGAACTCCAAGGATATCCTTGATGGTATAGTATGGGTGAAAGGGGATCTTGTCTGAGTCAGAGATAAGGCCTGAAGGATTGTTTGATCCAGTTTCATGAAGGAAAAGGAGGTGGACTATGACTAGGGCTGCGATAATAAAGGGGAGAACGAAGTGGAATGCAAAGAATCGTGTTAGAGTAGCTTTGTCTACTGAAAATCCACCTCAGATTCATTCGACTAAGGTTGTGCCAATATATGGAATAGCGGATAAAAGATTAGTAATTACAGTTGCTCCTCAGAATGATATTTGACCTCAGGGAAGAACATAGCCTATGAAGGCTGTGGCTATTACTGTAAATAGGAGAATAACTCCAATGTTTCATGTTTCAAAATAGGTGTATGAGCCATAGTATATTCCTCGGCCTACATGAAGAAAGAGGCAGATGAAAAATATTGATGCACCGTTAGCATGTATATAGCGGATAAGTCAGCCGTAATTTACGTCTCGACAGATGTGGGTGACTGATGAGAAGGCTGTTAAAGTATCGGATGTGTAGTGTATTGCTAAAAATAATCCGGTAAGGATTTGGATGACTAAGCAAAGTCCTAGTAGAGACCCGAAATTTCATCATGTTGAGATATTGGAGGGCGCAGGTAAATCAATGAAGGAGTGATTAATAATTTTAATTAAAGGGTGGGTTTTGCGGGTGTTTGTCATTAGTGTTTTTATAGTTGAATAACAACGATGATTTTTCATGTCATTGGTCATGGTTAGATTCCATGTGAAAATAATGACATATATTACGTACTTATTAAGTATACTTTTTGTTTTAGGTTTTGTGGGATTTTCTTCAAAGCCTTCTCCTATTTATGGAGGTTTAGGGTTAATTATTAGTGGGGGAATTGGATGTGGGGTTGTGTTATATTTTGGGGGATCTTTTTTAGGTTTAATAGTGTTTTTAATTTATTTAGGGGGAATATTGGTGGTGTTTGGTTATACTACGGCTATAGCGACGGAGGAATACCCAGAAACGTGAGGATCGAATGTAGTTGTTTGAGGAGTTTTGTTGTTGGGATTTTTAGCGGAGTTTTCAATTATTATGCTCGTAATTTTATATGATGAGGTAGAGATTGTAATTGAGTTTAAGGATTTAGAGAATTGGGTGGTATTTGAAGGGGATGAGTTGGGGTTAATTCGTGAAGATTCAATAGGGGTAGCAGCTATGTACAGTTATGGAAGTTGATTAATGGTTGTAGCTGGTTGATCATTATTTGTTAGTATTTTTATTGTCATTGAAATTACACGTGGAAATAGAATGTGGGAATAATTGCTAGGAATGATGAAATTAAGAATGATAAGAAATATAATTTGATGAGGCCTTTTTGGTTAGAGGATATGGTCGAAGCTGTTAAGTGAAGGTTAGCGGTAAATTTAGGAATAGTTTTTTCTAATCAGATTAGGTCTAAAAGGGCTGATGATAGTTTTTGGCTTATAATAAGGTTGAGATGAGGGCTAAGTCGATGGATGATAGTAGGAAAATAGCCTAGTAAGGTTGAAAATTTTGATGTGCTTGAGTATATTTTGGTTTGAAAATAAAGAGTCATTGAGTTTAGTTCTATAGCAATAACAAATCCTAAGATGGTTACTAATAATGCTGTAAGCTTTAGATGAATAGGTATGGTTAGTACTGGAACATTTATGGGTGGAATGTTATATGAAAGGACAAACCCTGCAATGATACTGCCAATAAGAAGGCGTTTAATTGAATTAAGCAGTTGAGGGTTATTTTCGTTAATTGAAGTTAGTGTAGAAAATCGAGGTTGTCCTATCAGAACATAGAAGATAATTCGTGTACTGTAGACAGCGGTTAGGGAGGTGGCAAGGAGAGTAATAATTAGGGCTCAGGCGTTGGTATACGACGTATTAGCAGATTCAATAATTAGGTCTTTAGAGTAGAATCCGGTTAGAAAAGGAGTTCCTGTTAATGCTAGACTGCCAATAATAAGTGAAGATGAAGTAAATGGAAGGGCTTTAAATAAGCCTCCTATCTTTCGAATATCTTGTTCGTCATTTAGGTTGTGAATGATTGATCCTGAGCATATAAATAGTATAGCTTTGAAGAATGCGTGTGTGCAAATATGAAGGAATGCTAAGTGGGGTTGATTAATTCCAATGGTTACTATTATTAATCCTAATTGACTTGAAGTGGAGAATGCGATAATTTTTTTAATGTCATTTTGGGTTAGAGCACAGATAGCGGTGAATAGGGTGGTAATAGCTCCTAAACAAAGAGTAAGTGTTTGGATGGTTTTGTTATGTTCTATTAATGGGTGGAAGCGGATAAGGAGGAAAACTCCTGCCACTACTATTGTACTAGAGTGAAGTAAGGCTGAGACAGGGGTTGGGCCCTCTATGGCGGAAGGTAACCAAGGATGAAGACCAAATTGGGCAGATTTTCCTGTGGCGGCCAAGAGTAGTCCTAGTAGGGGGAACAGAGAGACATCTATAATAAAAAGTTGTTGTAGATCTCATGAGTTTGAATTAAGTAAGAATCATGCTATAGCTAAAACAAATCCGATGTCTCCAATTCGGTTATATAGGATAGCTTGGAGGGCTGCTGTATTAGCGTCTGTTCGGCCGTACCATCAGCCGATTAGTAGGAAAGATATGATGCCCACTCCTTCCCATCCAATAAATAGTTGAAATAGGTTATTAGATGTAACTAGGATTATTATGGTGATGAGGAATAAAAGGAGATATTTAAAGAAACGATTAATAAAGGGATCAGAGTGCATGTATCATATTGAGAATTCTATAATTGATCATGTGACAAATAGTGCTACAGGTATGAATAGTATGGAAAAGTAGTCTAATTTAAAGCTTATGGATAGAGTGAATGTTTGAATAGTTATTCAGTGTCAGTTTGAGATAATGAGTTCATAGTTTGAGTTAATAAATATTAGTGTAGGTATGATGCAGAGTGATAATGCACAAATAATAGAGATTTTTACGTAATTTGGGAAGTTAATGTGCTTGTAGTGGTTAGTTATAGTTAGAAAAATAGGAAATGATAGGGTCATAAGTGATGTAAGAATAAGTGAAGAGAATATATTAATTACTTCTATTTGGAGTTGCACCAATTTTTTGGTTCCTAAGACCAACGGATTGCTTCTATCCTGTAGAAGTTAAGAAAGCCGTGGGTTTAGTCACGGTAGCATGAGTTAGCAGTTCTTGCATGCTTTCTTGGTAAATAAGAGAATACGATTCTCTATTGTTAGATTCACAATCTAAAGTTTTGCTTAAACTATACTTACAGTATAAATGACCCAGAATAATGGTAGGATTTGTTGATAGAATGATAAGTGGAAAAAGGTGAAGAAATATAAGTGTATTTTCTCGTGTAAAGGAAGGGCTAATATTTAATGTATGATATGTGAATTTTCCTTGTTGTGTTGTAATTAATATATACAGTGAGTAGAGAGCTGTGATTAATATGTTAATTCCAGTTAAGATAATTGAAATATTAGATCAAGTAAATGATGCTATAATAATAAATAATTCACCAATTAAGTTAATGGAGGGTGGGAGGGCCAGATTGGTCAGGGTTGCTAGAACTCATCATGTTGCTATGAGGGGGAGGATAGACTGTAAGCCTCGAGCTAATGTTATAATTCGACTATGAATTCGTTCATAGTTGGTGTTTGCTAAACAAAACAGTATAGAGGATGTTAGTCCGTGAGCGATTATTAGTGCTGTGGCTCCTATAAAGCTTCAGGGGGTTTGAATCATAATTGCTACAATTACTAATGCTATGTGACTTACTGATGAGTAAGCGATGAGAGATTTTAAGTCTGTTTGTCGTAAGCAGATTGAACTTGTTATAATTATACCTCATAAGGATAGTATAATAAAGGGATAGGCTATGTTACTTGTGACAGGATGCAGAAGAGTTGAAATTCGGATCATTCCGTATCCGCCAAGTTTTAGTAGAATAGCGGCTAAAACTATAGAGCCGGCGATGGGAGCTTCGACGTGGGCTTTTGGTAATCAAAGATGTAAACCATATAGGGGTATTTTAACTATAAAGGCTATAATACATGCTAATCATAGGATATGATTTGTTCAGGATATGGGGAGGACAGATGACTGGTATACTGAAATAATGAAGTTTAAGGATCCGGTAGATTTTTGAATATAAATTAATGCTACTAACAAGGGCAGAGAACCTACTAAGGTATAGAATAAAAAATATAGTCCTGCATTTAATCGTTCAGTTTGATTTCCTCATCGAGTGATAATAATGAGTGTAGGAATTAGGGTAGCTTCAAATAGGATATAGAATATGATTAGTTCAGTGGCGGAAAAAGTTATAATTAGAAAGGATTGTAGTGAGATTAATATGAGAATATACAGTTTCTTTCGGATTAATGGTTCTTGGGTTAAGTGACTCTGGCTTGCCATGATTATGAGAGGTAGTAGTCATGCTGTTAAGATTAATAGAGGAGAGGATAAAGGGTCTGTGAAGAAGGCTAGTGAAAAAATTAAATCTGTGTTTGTAGGACGATTTAATGTGAGAAGAACAATTAGGCTAATTATTAAACTATGAATTGAGGGGTTGATTCAAATTATAGAGGGTTTTGAGAATCATATAAGGGGGGCAAGAAGGATTGTGGGAATGATGATTTTTAGCATTGGAGGATATTTAGATTTTGGACATAGTCTAGGCCATATGTATTAGATACTATTACCAGAAGAGCCAAACCTACAGCCGCTTCACATGCAGCAAACACTAATAAGGTGATAGGGATTATAAATGACAGGGAAAAGTGGAAGTTTATAATTAGGAGGGAGCATAAAACAAATATTGATAATATTATTCCCTCTAGACATAAAAGTGATGACATTAAGTGGGACCGATAAATGAATATTCCTAGTAGGGATGTAGAGTAAGCTAAGATAATATTAAGAATAATAATAGGCATTTTGATAATTATGGCAGCCCATAGTTTAGTGAGTCGAAATCACTTGTTTTATTTTAAACTAATTATCATATTCAATTCATTCTAAACCTTTTTGGATTCATTCATAGGCTAATCCGAGGGTAAGAATTAAGATTAAGAGTAAGGCTATAGTTAGTATAAGGTTAAGACTATTTGTTTGGGAAGCTCAAGGGAGGGGGAGGAGAAGAGCAATCTCTAGATCAAATAGAAGGAATGTGATTGCAACAAGGAAAAACTTTATTGAAAATGGTAAGCGAGCAGATCCTATAGGATCAAAACCACATTCGTAAGGGCTAGCCTTTTCAGCATATACGTTCAGTTGGGGTAATCAAAATGCCACGGAGATTAGTAGAAAGGCAATAAAGGAGTTTGTAAAGAGAGTTAGTATGAGGTTTATTATTCTCTTCTGGGTTAGTTCCAGAACTAAATGATTGGAAGTCAATTGTACTGATTAATACTAAGAGAATATGAGCCTCATCAATAAATAGATACATAGAGGAAGAGTCATACGACATCTACGAAGTGTCAGTATCATGCGGCTGCTTCAAATCCAAAGTGATGATTTGATGTAAAGTGAAAGTTTAGCTGACGAATAAGACATACTAGAAGAAAGGTTGATCCAATTATGACATGGAGACCATGGAAACCTGTAGCTATAAAAAATGTCGAGCCATATACACCATCTGAAATTGTAAAAGATGTTTCTAGGTATTCAGAGGCTTGAAGGAGAGTAAAGTAAAGTCCTAAAGCAATTGTGATTGATAGTGCTTGAATCATATGTTTTCGGTTTCCTTCTATTAGGCTATGGTGAGCTCAAGTAATTGACACTCCTGAAGCTAAGAGGACAGAGGTATTTAATAGTGGTACTTCTAGAGGATTAAGTGGATTGATTCCTACTGGGGGTCAGCAGCTGCCTAGTTCGGGAGTTGGGGCTAGACTAGAATGATAAAATGCTCAGAAAAACCCGGCAAAAAAGAATACTTCTGAGATAATAAATAGTACTATACCATATCGTAAGCCTTTTTGGACAATTGATGTATGGTGACCTTGAAATGTGCCCTCTCGTACAATATCTCGTCACCACTGGTATATTGTTAGGGTGTTAGCTGTTAGACCTAGTATCAGAATAAAGGAGGAATTAAAGTGGAATCATATTACCAAGCCAGATGTTAGAAGTAAGGCGGAGAGGGCTCCTGTTAAGGGTCAGGGGCTGGGGTTGACTATATGATAAGCATGGGTTTGGTGGGTCATTAAGTATTATCATGTAAATATAAGCTTACTAGGAGAGTGAAAACGTAAGCTTGAATTAATGCAACTGCAAATTCAAGCATTGTTAGTAATACAAGAATAGTAAAAGTTAGAATAGCTGTAGGAGGGCTAATAGATGTTAATACAAGAGTTGCCCCTCCAATTAAATGCATGAGAAGATGGCCGGCTGTGATATTAGCTGTTAGTCGCACGGCTAATGCTATGGGTTGAATGAAAAGGCTGATTGTTTCGATAATAATAAGTATAGGAATAAGTAAAATTGGAGTTCCTTGTGGGAGAAAGTGGGCTAATGATGCTTTGGTTTTATAACGAAATCCGGTAATTACTGCTCCTGCTCATAGAGGAATAGCTATTCCTAAATTTATTGATAGCTGAGTAGTTGGTGTAAAAGAGTGGGGTAATAATCCTAGAAGATTAGTAGAGCCAATAAATATAATTAATGAGATTAGTATTAGGGATCAGGTACGTCCTTTTGGGTTATGAATTGTCATTATTTGTTTTAATACAAGTTGGATTAGTCATTGTTGAAATGATACTAGACGGTTATTTACTAATCGAGTAGGGGAAGGGAAGAGTAAATTGGGAAATATAATAATAAAAAGGACAATAGGAAAGCCTATTAATGTAGGGGTAATGAAAGAGGCGAATAGATTTTCGTTCATTTTTCTTCTCAAGGAGTTTTATGCTCGACTAGTTTAATGTCTTTAGAGGAGGGATTAGATGAATAATAGTGATTTGAGATTTTGAGTTGAAGTATAAAGAAAAGGGCTAGAATTATTGATAAGATTGTAATAAATCATGTAGATGTATCTAGTTGGGGCATTTCATTATGAGGAAATTTGGTTCCTAATCTTCAACTTAAAAGGTTGATGCTACTATAGCTTCATAATGAATTTATAGTATTGATGAGGATCAGTTTTCAAAGTGTTTTAACGGAACTAGTTCAAGAACGATTGGTATAAAGCTATGATTTGATCCACAGATTTCAGAACATTGCCCGTAATATAGTCCTGGTCGTGTTGATGTTAGTGTTGCTTGATTAAGTCGGCCTGGAATTGCATCTGTTTTTAACCCAAGGGATGGGACTGCTCAAGAGTGAAGTACGTCTTCAGATGAAATTAATATTCGCACGGGTAGTTCTATTGGAAGAACAACTCGATTGTCAACTTCTAAAAGTCGTAGGCCTCCTGGAGCTAAATCTGAGGTTGGAACCATGTAAGAGTCGAAATTAAGGTCTTCATAGTCTGTGTATTCGTAGCTTCAATATCATTGGTGGCCTATTGTTTTTACAGTTAAGGATGGATCATTAATTTCGTCTATTATATATAAAATACGTAGGGAGGGAAGAGCAATTAGGATAAGAATAATAGCAGGGAGGATGGTTCAAATAGTTTCTACTTCTTGGGCATCTATAGTGCTTGTGTGGGTTAATTTTGTAGTTAGTATTAATGAAATAATATAAAGAACTAGGGAGCTAATTAGGAAAACAATTATAAGAGTATGGTCATGAAAATGTAAAAGCTCTTCTATAATAGGGGATGTAGCATCTTGGAATCCTAATTCGAGTGGGTATGCCATAGAGATATATAGGAATTTAACCTATAAATTAACTTTGACAAAGTTATGTAATTATTTTACTAATATCTCATTAAGAAAGTCATAGTGGTTATGGGGCTAGCTTGAAACTAGTTTTAGGAAGTTCGATTCTTTCCTTTCTTGATCTAAACTTTAATATAAGTAGGTTCTTCAAATGTGTGATAGGGTGGAGGGCATCCATGTAGTCACTCTAAGTTAGTTGGTGTTAGCTCTACAGTAAGTACTTCTCGTTTTGATGCAAATGCTTCTCAAATTATGAAAATTATAATTATGACAGCTGTAAGAGAGATGAATGAGCCTATTGAGGATACAGTATTTCATGCTGTATATGCATCTGGATAGTCAGAGTATCGACGTGGTATACCTGATAATCCTAGGAAATGTTGGGGAAAAAAAGTTAAATTTACTCCTACGAATATTACGGTAAAATGAATTTTAGCTCATATATCATTCAGTGAATAGCCAGAAAAAAGGGGAAATCAGTGAACGAACCCTCCTATAATGGCAAATACGGCTCCTATTGATAATACGTAGTGGAAGTGAGCTACAACATAATATGTATCGTGTAGAACGATATCTAATGAAGAGTTAGCTAGGACAATTCCTGTTAAGCCTCCTACGGTGAATAAAAAAATGAAACCAAGTGCTCATAGTATTGCTGGTGATCATTTAATATTACCTCCATGTAGGGTTGCTAATCAGCTAAAAACTTTTACTCCTGTAGGAATGGCAATAATTATGGTTGCGGATGTAAAGTAGGCTCGAGTATCTACATCTATTCCAACAGTAAACATATGGTGGGCTCATACAATAAATCCAAGAAAACCAATAGATATTATGGCTCAGACTATTCCCATATAACCGAATGGTTCCTTTTTACCTGAGTAGTATGTTACGATATGAGAAATTATGCCAAATCCTGGAAGAATAAGGATATAAACCTCAGGATGTCCAAAAAATCAGAATAAGTGTTGATATAGAATAGGATCTCCACCTCCGGCAGGATCAAAAAATGTAGTATTAAGATTACGGTCTGTAAGGAGTATAGTAATTCCTGCTGCAAGAACTGGAAGAGACAAGAGTAATAGAACTGCTGTGACTAGTACGGATCATACAAATAGAGGGGTTTGATATTGAGATATGGCAGGTGGTTTTATGTTAATAATTGTTGTAATAAAGTTAATTGCACCTAAAATTGATGACACTCCTGCTAAGTGTAGGGAAAAAATAGTTAGATCTACTGAAGCCCCTGCATGAGCTAGATTTCCGGCCAGTGGAGGATAAACGGTTCAACCTGTTCCTGCACCTGCTTCAACCATAGAAGAGGCGAGCAAGAGAAGGAAGGAAGGGGGGAGAAGTCAGAAGCTTATATTATTTATACGTGGAAATGCTATATCAGGGGCTCCGATTATTAGGGGTACTAGTCAGTTCCCAAACCCACCAATTATGATTGGTATAACCATGAAAAAAATTATAACAAATGCATGGGCGGTAACAATAACATTGTAGATTTGATCATCACCTAGTAGAGTCCCAGGTTGGCCTAATTCAGCTCGGATTAGAAGACTGAGTGCAGTTCCTACTATACCGGCTCAAGCGCCAAATAAAAGGTAAAGTGTACCAATATCTTTATGATTAGTTGAGAAGAATCAACGGTTGATGAACATAGGTAGGTGGTAGAATGGCTGAGTAAGCATTAGACTGTAAATCTAAAGACAGAGGTTGAGTCCTCTTTTTACCAAGTCCCGAGGTGAATAGTCATATTGAATTGCAAATTCAAAGGAGCAGCTTCAACTCTGCCGGGGCTTCTCCCGCCTTTTTACTTACGGCGGGAGAAGTAGATTGAAGCCAGTTGATTAGGGCGTTTAGCTGTTAACTAAGATTTTATGGGTTTAAATCCCATCAGTCTAGGAATGAAGGGCTTAGCTTAATTAAAGTGATTGATTTGCATTCAGTTGATGTAAGATAAAATCTTGCAGTCCTTAGTGCAGGAATTAAGTGTTGAGTACTTGCTTAGGACTTTGAAGGTCCTTGGTCTAAGTTAACCTAAATTCCTAGTTAAGGAGTGAGAGTATGGGTATTAATGGGAGGGAGAAGATAGAAATAATGATAAAGACTGGTAGGAGAGGTGTAAGTTTTACATTTTCGAACTGTCATTTTATTTTGGTATTGTTAAATGATGGAAATAGGGTTAGGGATGTTGAATAGATTAGTCGAGTATAGAAGTATAGGTTTAGGAGTGCCATTATTGCTATAAGTGTAGAGATAATAACGTTGTTGTTTGAAATAAGTTCTTTAAGAATAATTCATTTTGGTGTAAATCCTGTTAGGGGAGGTAAACCTCCTAATGATATTAGTACAATTAAAATTGTGGGTGTTATAAGAGGAAATTTATTTCATAAATTTGATAAGGATAGGGTAGTGGTTTTTTTATAATAAAGGGTAAGCATAAATATGTTAATAGTAAGTATAAGATAGATGATTAGGTTAAATATTGTTAGGACTGGATTATATGTAATAATTGCTATTATTCATCCTATATGGGCGATTGATGAATATGCTAGGATCTTTCGTAGTTGGGTTTGGTTAAGTCCTCCTCATCCTCCTAGTATGATTGATAGGGTTCCTATAAATAGTATGAGTGTGGAGTTTATGGAAGATGCAATTTGGTATGCGATAGAGATTGGGGCAATTTTTTGTCATGTTAATACAATTAAGCCTGATTTGAGTGGGATTCCTTGTGTAACTTCTGGAACTCATAGATGAAATGGGGCGAGTCCTATTTTTATTGAGAGAGCAATAGTAAGTATAAATGATGAAATTTGATTATATGAGTTAAATAGGGTTCATTGGCCTGAATCTATAAAATTAATTATTGTACCTATTATTAAGATTATTGATGCGGTTGCTTGGATAAGAAAATATTTACATGCAGCTTCTGTGGACCGAGGATTTCCTTTATGGATTAAAATAGGGGTAATAGCTAGTATACTTATTTCTAAGCCTATTCAAGCTAGAAGTCAATGTGAGCTAAAAAGTGTAATTATGGTTCCGGAAAAGAGAGTGAAGTAGATTGCGGTGGAAGTTAGGGGATTAATTAGTACGGGAAGGGTATAAACCAACATTTTCGGGGTATGGGCCCGATAGCTTATTTAGCTGACCTTACTGTTTAGGACATGGTGTAAAGGGTAGCACGAAGAACTTTGAATTCTTAGGATTAGGTTCAATCCCTATAGTTCTAGAAATAAGAGGGTTTAAACCTCTATAATTTACTCTATCAAAGTAACTCTTTTATCAGACATATTTCTTAGATTTGGGGTGGTACACATGCAGTTATAATTGGAAGAGAAATATGTCATATGCATAAAGCTAATGTTAGGGGTAGAAAGTTTTTTCATAGAAGATGTATAAGTTGATCGTAGCGGAATCGGGGATAGGATGCTCGGATTCACAGAAAGATGGAGGTTAGTACAAGTGTTTTTAGAGTAAAGCTTAATGTAAAAATTTCAGGGGAAATAGGGTTTAGTAATGCTCCTATGAAGAGGGTTACTGTTAATGCATTTATTATGATAATATTAGTATATTCAGCTATGAAAAATAAGGCGAAGGGACCGGCTGCATATTCAACATTAAATCCTGATACAAGTTCTGATTCTCCTTCTGTTAAGTCAAATGGAGCTCGGTTGGTTTCTGCTAATGTTGAGATAAATCATATTATTGCTAGAGGTCATGTTGGAAGGAGAAGTCATGTAAATTGTTGAGTAGTAATAAGTGTTGATAGAGTGAAGGATCCGTTTATTAGAAGAACTGAGAGAAGAATAATTGCTAGTGTTACTTCATATGAGATAGTTTGTGCTACGGCTCGTAGGGCTCCAATTAGGGCATATTTGGAGTTGGAGGCTCAGCCAGATCATAAGATTGCGTAAACAGCTAGACTTGAGGTGGCTAAAATAAATAGGACACCTAAATTTATGTTAATAAGGGGTTGGGGTATAGGCAGAGGAATTCATATGGTGAATGCTAGTGTTAGGGCAAGGGTTGGAGCGATAATAAATAATATAATTGATGATGTTAGAGGTTTTATAGGTTCTTTAATAAATAATTTTATTGCGTCAGCAAATGGTTGAAGTAGACCGTAAGGCCCAACAACATTAGGGCCTTTGCGAAGTTGCATGTATCCTAGTATTTTTCGTTCAATAAGGGTGAGGAAGGCTATAGCTACTAAGATTGGAATAATTAAAAGTAGGAGGTTAATTATAAACATTAGTGTTAAGAAGAGGAGTTGAACCTCTGAAATAAAGTTTTAAGTCTTACGCAATTACCAGGCTCTGCCATCTTAACAAGCCCTGCTCTAGGGCAGGTTATTTAAAATATTTTATTGGATTAAGATTGTTTCATCCATTAATTTAAGGCATTAAAGTTTAATTGGCCTTATTTCTCTTGTCCTTTCGTACTGGGAGAAATTTAGTAATAGATAGAAACCGACCTGGATTTCTCCGGTCTGAACTCAGATCACGTAGGACTTTAATCGTTGAACAAACGAACCATTAATAGCGGTTACACCATTTGGATGTCCTGATCCAACATCGAGGTCGTAAACCCTAACTGTCGATATGAACTCTTAAGTAGGATTGCGCTGTTATCCCTAGGGTAACTTGTTCCGTTGATCAATGATTTGGGTCAATTGATGAGTTGTAATTTAGACATGTGTGTCTAGATTATTATCATTCGGAGGTTGGTTTCTACTCCGAGGTCACCCCAACCAAAATTTCTAGTCTGTATACAATAATTTTGACTCCTAAGATTTTATTAGAGCTGTGAGACTATTAAATTAAAGCTCCATAGGGTCTTCTCGTCTTATTAGGGAATTCCCGCCTCTTCACGGGAAGGTCAATTTCACTGATTAAAAGTAAGAGACAGTTAAACCTTCGTCAAGCCATTCATGCTAGTCCTTATTTAAAGAACAAGTGATTATGCTACCTTTGCACGGTCAGGATACCGCGGCCGTTGAACGTATGTCACTGGGCAGGCAGTGCCTCTAATACTATTTATGCTAGAGGTGATGTTTTTGGTAAACAGGCGAGGTTAGTGTTTGCCGAGTTCCTTTTACTTTTTTTAATCTTTCCCTTAATATGCACGCCGGTGTTGGATTAACAATGTTAATAATAATGATTTTGTGTTTGTTTAATATTATGAAATTGTTAACTATCAGTGAATTATTCGGTCTGATATAAGCTTATGCAGGGAGAATATTTTCTTGTTACTGATTTTAACATAGTTTCTTCTATTGTAAAATAGATTAGTCCAGTGCTAATTTAGGAGGTTATGAAAGAGTCAGGTATTAAGTTTAATAATCAGATTAAGCTTTAACGCTTTTTTAATTGATGGCTGCTTTTAGGCCAACTATGGAAATTAATAGTTTTACTCTCTAATTAAGGTTATTCCTTACTCTAAAGGGCTGTCCCTCTTTAGAATAACATTTAAATTTACATTTGGCTTGATTTATGCTTTAGGTAAATTTAAAGTAGAACTAAAATTCTAGTCTGGACAACCAGCTATTACCAGGCTCGGTAGGCTTTTCACCTCTACTTATAAGTCATTCCACTATTTTGCAACATAGACGGATAGGCTCTTACTAGCTGCTTATAAGTAGCTCGTCTGGTTTCGGGGTATTTGGCTTAAATTCTTTTTGTCAAGTGTTTTCTGGTTAAATCATTATGCAAAAGGTAAAAGAGTTAATCTTTGCTTTTTAGTACTATTAATTTATTCTTTCATCTTTCCCTTGCGGTACTTTCTCTATAGCTCCAAATATAAATTTCTATCTCCTATACTTTAACTAGGTAAATGTTTTATTTATTAAGTGGGTTATATTTGAGAGGAATAAGGGTTGGGCTAGCATTAGTTCAAAATGTTCATAGTAAGTGAAATCTCTCGGGTGTAAGCCGAGTGCTTTGATTATAAGCTACATTTTGGTTATTCCAAACACACTTTCCAGTATGTTTACCTTGTTACGACTTGTCTCTTCTTACATATTTAACAAAATAAATTATTGACAGGATTGTGTTAGAAGTATATTTGAAGAGGGTGACGGGCGGTGTGTGCGTGCTTTATTGCCCCATTCAGTTAAGCTCTCTATTCTTAACTTACTACTAAATCCGCCTTATGCTCTAAGTTTCATAAAAGCTATCGTGGGGTTTATTCTAGGAAGGTAGAAAATGTAGCCCATTTCTTCCCACCTTATGGGCTACACCTTGACCTAACGTACTAATGTAAAATTTTCTTGCTTACTGTAGGGCCTTTTTAGGGTTTGCTGCAGATGGCGGTATATAGGCTGATATTTGCTAAAGGTGGTGAGGTGAATCGGGGTTTATCGATTATAGAACAGGCTCCTCTAGAGGGGTGTAAAGCACCGCCAAGTCCTTTGAGTTTCAGGCTGTTGCTAGTAGTACTCTGGCGAACATTCTTGTTTGTTAAATGTTTATGTTTAGGGCTAAGCATAGTGGGGTATCTAATCCCAGTTTGGATCTTAGCTATCGTGAATTCAGAAAATTTAAGATTACTTTCGTATTTGATTTTCATAATTATCAAGACTTTTTACAGTTTAATATTATTTTAATCTTATCCAGTTAATCTCTTAATCACGCTTTACGCCGTGTTTCATTAACTAGAGTTAATCGTATGACCGCGGTGGCTGGCACGAAATTTACCAACTCTTTATTTAGCTTAACTTAGTCAAACTTTCGTTTATGGGCTTAATTTTAATTACTGCTGTCTCCCGTGGGGGCGTGGTGGAGCAAGGCGTTATGAGCTACCAGGATTGGTGAACTTGATGCCTGCACCTTTTGATCAGTTAGTAGATATAGAGGGCATTCTCACTGGGACGGGGATGCTTGCATGTATAAGTTAGCTATAAGCTAATGAAAAGGCCAGGACCAAACCTATGTGTTTATGGGGTAAAAATACCCATCTAAGCATTTTCAGTGCTTTGCTTTAGTAGATTAAGCTACATTAAC